TTTTATAGACTTGTATGTAACTATTGAGAGTCGAGATATTCTACATAATGTGAATATTCCAACAAAAAGTTTGATTTTAGTTCAAAATGATCAATATGTAGAATCAGAACAAGTGATTGCCGAGATTCGTACCGGAACGTCCACTTTTCATTTTAAAGAGAGAGTTCAAAAACATATTTATTCTGAGTCAGAAGGAGAAATGCACTGGAGTACTGATGGCTATCATGCGACCGAATATCCATATAGTAATGTTCATTTATTACCAAAAACAAGTCATTTATGGATATTAGCAGGAGGTCTATGCAGATCCAATATAGTGTCTTTTTCACTCCACAAGGATCAAGATCAAATGAATGCTAATTCTTTTTCTCTCGAAGAAAGATATATCTTTGATCTCTCACTGACTAATGATCAAGTAAGACATAAATTGTTGGATACTTTTGGTAAAAAATATAGGGAAATTTTTGATTATTCAAAACCTTATCGAATTATATCCAAGGGTCATTGTAATCTCATAGATCCTTCTACTTATATTCGTCAAGAGAATTCCTTGGCGAAAAAGCGAAGAAATAGATTTGTGATTCCCTTACAATATGATCAAGAACAAGAAAAGAAACTAATACCCTGTTTTGGTATTTCGATTCAAATACCTATAAATGGTATTTTACGTAGAAATAGTATTATTGCTTATTTTGATGATCCGCGATACAGAAGAAGCAGTTCGGGAATTACTAAATATGGGATTGTCGAAGTAGATTCAATCGTAAAAAAAGAGGATTTGATTGAGTATCGAGGAGCAAAAGAATTTAGTCCGAAATACCAAATGCAAATGAAAGTAGATCGATTTTTTTTCATTCCCGAGGAAGTGCATATTTTACCCGGATCTTCGCCCATAATGGTCCGGAACAATAGTATCATTGGAGTAGATACACGACTTGCTTTAAATATAAATACAAGAAGTCGAATAGGTGGATTAGTCCGAGTGGAGAGAAAAAAAAAAAGTATGGAACTGAAAATATTTTCTGGAGATATTCATTTTTCTGGAGAGGTGGATAAAATATCTAGGCACAGTGGCATTTTGATACCACCAGGAATGGAAAAAAAAAATTCTAAAGGATCAAAAAAATTGAAAAATTGGATCTATGTCCAACGGATTACACCTACCAAAAAAAAGTATTTTGTTTTGGTTCGGCCCGTAGTCACATATGAAATAGCTGATGGGATAAATTTAGCAACACTTTTCTCTCAGGATCTCTTGCAAGAAAAGGATAATGTCCAACTTCGAATTGTCAATTATATACTTTATGGAAATGGCAAGTCAATTCGAGGAATTTATCACACAAGTATTCAATTAGTTCGGGCTTGCTTAGTATTGACTTGGGACCAAGAAAAAAAGAGTTCTATAGAAGAAGAGGTTCATGCTTCTTTTGTTGAAATAAGGGCAAATGATCTGCTTCGTGATTTCATCCGAATTGAGTTAGTAAAGTCCACTATTTCGTATACCGAAAAAAGGTATGATACGGCAGGTTCAGGATTTATTTCCAATAATGAATTAGATCGTACCCATAGAAATCCTTTTGATTCCAAGGCGAAGATTCAATTATTTCCCCAACATAAGGGAACTCTTGGTACGTTGTTGAATCGAAATAAGGAATGCCAATCTTTCATAATTTTGTCATCATCCAATTGTTCTCAAATTGGCCCCTTCAATACTTCGAGATATAATAATACGACAAAAGAATCGGATCCCATGACTCCAATTAGGTATTTGTTGGGTCCTTTAGGTACTATTGTACCTAAAATAGTAAAATTTTGTTCATCTTACTATTTAAGAACTTATAATCAAGTCTTTTTAAAGAAAGATTTTTTATTTGAAAATTTTCAACAGACTTTCCAAGTGCTTCAAATACTTCCATTTAAATACTGTTTCCTAGATGAAAATAGTAGGATTTATAATCCCGATTCATGCAGTAACATCATTTGGAATTCATTCCATTCGAATTGGTGTTTTCTCCATCATGATTCTTGTGAAGAGACATGGATAATAATTAACCTTGGACAATTCCTTTGTAAAAATGTATGTCTATTGAAATACGGATTACATATAAAAAAATCTGGTCAAATTTTCATTGTTCATGTTGACTCTTTAGTTATAAGATCAGCTAAGCCCTATTTGGTCACTCCAGGAGCAACTGTACATGGCCATTATGGGGAAACCTTTTCTAAAGGAAATACATTAATTACATTTATATATGAAAAATCGAGATCTGGTGACATAACGCAAGGTCTTCCAAAAGTGGAACAAATCTTAGAAGTTCGTTCGATTGATTCAATATCGATGAACCTCGAAAGAAGAGTTGAAGGTTGGGACGAACGTATCCGAAGAATTCTTGGGATCCCCTGGGGATTCTTGATTGGAGCTGAATTAACCATAGCCCAAAGTCGTATCTCTTTAGTTAATAAGATCCAAAAGGTTTATCGATCCCAGGGGGTACAGATCCATAATAGACATATAGAGATTATTGTACGTCAAGTAACATCAAGAGTTTTGGTTTCAGAAGATGGAATGTCTAATGTTTTTTTACCTGGGGAACTTATTGGATTGTTGCGAGCAGAGCGAGCAGGGCGCGTTTTGGACGAAGCAATCTTTTATCGGGCAATCTTATTGGGAATAACGAAGTCATCTCTGAATACTCAAAGTTTCATATCCGAAGCGAGTTTTCAAGAAACTTCTCGAGTTTTAGCAAAAGCTGCTCTACGAGGTCGTATTGATTGGTTGAAAGGCCTGAAAGAGAACGTTGTTTTGGGGGGGATTATACCAGTTGGTACCGGATTCAAAAAATTAGTACATCGTTCAAAGCAAGACAAAAACATTCATTTGAAAATAAAAAGGAAGAATCTATTTGAGTTGGAAATGAGAGATATTTTGTTACACCATAGAGAATTATTTTGTTCTTATTCCCAAAACACTTTCCATGAGACATCAGACCAATCATTTACGTAATTTAATTTACTAATTCCTAAAAATAGGTTCATTCTTTTTACTTTAACTCTCTGGTCCAATTATGGATTTCGTAATCAATAAAATCAAAAATAAAGAATGAAATTCATGGTTTGGGTCGTAGATCAAAGGTCAATCCTGGTAGAAGGTTCCGTTGGAACAATTATTTATTTCACAAGGTAATGAATCTCTTTGAAAAAAAAAAAATAAAAAGAGAAAGTGTGAGAAAATGGGAAGACGATATTGGAACATAAATTTGGAAGAAATGATGGAAGCAGGAGTTCATTTTGGTCATGGTACTAATAAATGGAATCCTAGAATGGCTCCTTACATCTCTGCAAAGCGTAAAGGTATTCATATTACAAATCTTACTATAACCGCTCGTTTTTTATCAGAAGCCTGCGATTTAGTTTTTGATGCAGCGAGTAGGGGGAAAAAATTCTTAATCGTTGGCACCAAAAAGAAAGCAGCGGATTTAGTAGCATCAGCAGCAATAAGGGCTCGATGCCATTATGTTAATAAAAAATGGCTTGGTGGTATGTTAACGAATTGGTCTACTACAGAAACAAGACTTCAGAAATTCAGGGACTTAAGAGCAGAACAAAAGATGGGGAAACTCAATCGTCTTCCCAAAGGAGATGCAGCAATGTTGAAGAGAAAGTTATCTACCTTGCAAACATATCTGGGTGGGATCAAATATATGACGGGATTACCCGATATTGTAATTATCGTTGATCAGCAAGAAGAATATACGGTTCTTCGAGAATGTGTTATTTTGGGTATTCCGACGATTTGTTTAATCGATACAAATTGTGACCCAGATCTTGCAGATATTTCTATTCCGGCCAACGATGATGCTATAGCTTCGATTCGATTGATTCTTACAAAATTAGTATCTGCAATTTGTGAGGGCCGTTCTAGTTATATAAAAAATGGTTGAATATCTTATCATTACTCTTATCATTAAGAAGAAGAAAGAAGAAGATTAGTTTGTTTTTGCTGAACTCTCTTTGATTGTTACTATTTTGGTTTGCATCTTTTGGAGTTTGAACTATGTTTTGAATATTGAAGAATATTTAAAAGATAAAATGATTGGTATTTTTTTTTATGTGATTTCTTGGTATCCGAAATATACGATTCATAACTTAAATTCATGAATGAACATAGATGAATTGAGAAAGAGATGGTTGAATCAAAATAATTACTTTTTTGAAGTTTTATTTCTGTTAGAGGACAATATGAATTTTATACTATGTTCCATTAAAACACTCAAAGGATTATACGATATATCAGGTGTAGAAGTAGGCCAACATTTATATTGGCAAATAGGAGGTTTACAAATTCATGCCCAAGTACTTATCACTTCTTGGGTTGTAATTGCTATCTTATTAGGTTCAGTCATCATAGCTGTTCGAAATCCACAAACCATTCCGACCGACGGTCAGAATTTCTTCGAATATGTCCTTGAATTTATTCAAGACTTGAGCAAAACTCAGATTGGAGAGGAGTATGGTCCTTGGGTTCCTTTTATAGGAACGATGTTCCTATTTATTTTTGTTTCTAACTGGTCAGGTGCTCTTTTACCTTGGAAAATCATAAAGTTACCTCATGGGGAGTTAGCTGCGCCCACGAATGATATAAATACTACTGTTGCTTTAGCTTTACCCACGTCAGTGGCATATTTCTATGCGGGTCTTAGCAAAAAAGGATTGGGATATTTTGGGAAATACATTCAACCAACTCCAATACTTTTACCAATTAATATTCTAGAAGATTTCACAAAACCTTTATCTCTTAGTTTTCGACTTTTCGGGAATATATTGGCTGATGAATTAGTGGTTGTTGTTCTTGTTTCTTTAGTGCCTTCAGTAGTTCCTATACCTGTCATGTTTCTTGGATTATTTACAAGCGGTATTCAAGCTCTTATTTTTGCAACTTTGGCTGCGGCTTATATAGGTGAATCCATGGAAGGTCATCATTGACTAACTTTCGAAATAGTTTTTTTTGAAGCTTATCTCAATTCAAGGGGGGTTCAATATAATCCACTAGGTTGGAGAATAAAATGCAAATAGCTACATGTATGTATATATGAAGAAAGATAGATGAAATTTGGAAGAGAAAGAAGGGTCGGGACTCCTACTACATATATGTATATGTAATGCCTATGAGTATAAATCCTTATGTATGTTTCGAAGAATGGTTCCAGAATACGATTTAATAGAATAAAAAGTGCAGGTGATTTACGTTATGGAAGAATAAAAGTATATGTTATTTACTAGTTAGATAGTAATTACCCCTATCTCTTTTTTTTTTAGTCCACTGCATTTAGATGAATTTCCATATCAGTCCTTTTTCTATTTTGTCTGTGATTGTGAATTGAATGAAAAATGAAAGAGAAAGAATAGAATAGTTTCTAAACAAGGAAACGCAATGACTAAAACTGTATATATATTACATAAGGTAGAAAGTAAAAACGGTATATCAAAGTAGTTCTGACAATTCAGTAATATTCGGAATTCCATTTGGAGCTTTTAGTTACTTCGACCCGATATATTTTGGTGATAAAGATCAAAAAATAAAAAATAAGTGTAGTAAAAAGTAAAAGTAGACGTAGAAAAATAAGTAGATTAAGTACTAATTCATTGGTTGGTTGTATCATTAACCATTTCTTTTTTTGGTGCGAGGAACTTACCATGAATCCACTTATTTCTGCTGCTTCCGTTATTGCTGCTGGATTGGCTGTAGGGCTTGCTTCTATCGGACCTGGGGTCGGTCAAGGTACTGCTGCGGGCCAAGCCGTAGAAGGTATTGCGAGACAACCAGAAGCAGAGGGTAAAATACGAGGTACTTTATTACTTAGTCTGGCTTTTATGGAAGCTTTAACAATTTATGGACTGGTCGTGGCATTAGCTCTTTTATTTGCAAATCCTTTTGTTTAATGTTTAATTTCATCGTAGAATAAAAACATAATCATAAATAATAAATTTGAGAATTCTCAAATTCCATTTAAGAATAATAAGCGGAGTGATACAAAAAGAACTCTGTTCTTTGTTAGTCCTATCTATAAGGGGAGAGCTTATGAAAAATATAACCGATTCTTTTGTTTCCGTGGAGCACTGGCCCTCCGCTGGGAGTTTTGAGCTTAATACCGATATTTTAGCAACAAATCCAATAAATCTAAGCGTAGTGCTGGGTGTATTGATTTTTTTTGGAAAGGGAGTGTGTGCGAGTTGTGTATTTCAAGAATAGGTTGGATTTCACCGGCTGCACTTTCTTTATATTTATGTATTCTTTTTTATAGCAGAAATAGGAACAAAGGGTGCATAATCTCGACGAATTACTTCGGAATTGGATTTCATTCAGAGATCATATGTAAGAACCATAGCATTTCGTGACTAATTGATAAATGAACTTTGATTCTCTTCTCTATCAACCAATAATGTTGAGGTCTTTTACATGGTTAAAGATAAATTGTTTGAAGTCCAGGCACAGCATAGTATGGTACTCTTTCTACCGCTACGTTAGTAACAAAAAGGTTTAAAGATGATAAAAAAGGAATAATTGGGAATTTATCCGATGTAGAACACTCATATGGATAAAATTATTTGAACCATTAACTGGAAAGATGGGTATCTCCCCCCTTTTTTTTATCCACTGCCGAATCGACGACCTATGTATTCTATTTGTATAAAAAAGAGAATTTTTTGGATAAAAAAATTGAAATCTCATTCTAATAATAATGATAATGAAGTTCAAAATTATATTCAATTATATATTATCTATTATAATTTTGATATAATTTATCATAGCATATAAAGAAGAAAGAATAGAATTCTTTTTTCTTTAAAATCTTTTTTTTTTCTTTTTGGAAATAAGTTGTAAATAAAGAACAAATAAAGAAACAACTTTACTGACAATTTTTTATTTTTTGTCTGGTCTGAAGAGTCCTCCTAAGATTCTGATGTTAGATCAGTTTCGATATACGAACAGAAAAGAGAGGATAGGCTCATTCCGTTCAAAGATATGGGGAATGTCCATCAATCAAAGAAAAGATAAAAGAAACAATTGAGCGTGAGAGCCAAATGAATCGAAAGATTCATGTTTGGTTCGGGAAGAGATATGATAGTTGTGAAATGAATGGAAAGATAATCTACTTTCATTAAATGATTTATTAGATAAGCGAAAACAGAGGATCTTGAGTACTATTCGAAATTCAGAAGAATTACGTAAAAGAGCCATTGAACAGCTCGAAAGAGCTCGGGTTAGATTACGGAAAGTGGAAATCGAAGCAGATGAGTATCGAACGAATGGATACTCCGAGATAGAACGAGAAAAAGTAAATTTGATTAATGCTACTTGCAATAGTTTGGAACGATTAGAAAATTACAAAAATGAAACTCTTTTTTTTGAAAAACAAAGAGCAATTAATCAGGTCCGACAACAAGTTTTACAACAAGCCTTACAAAAAGCTCTAGGAACTTTGAATAGTTGTTTGAATA